AAAACTTCTGGATAGGTATCCTACATCTGAACTGAATCCTTTCTGGTTAAAGAATCTCTTTCTAGTTGTTCTGGAACAATTAGGAGATTATCTGGAAGAAATACGGGGTTCTGCTTCTGGTGGCAACATGCTATTGGGTGGTGGTCCCGCTTATGGGGTCAAATCAATACGTTCTAAGAAGAAATATTGGAAGATCAATCTCATCGATCTTGTAAGTATCATACCAAATCCCATCAATCGAATCATTTTTTCGAGAAATACGAGACATCTAAGTCGTACAAGTAAAGAGATCTATTCATTGATAAGAAAAAGAAAAAACGTGAACGGTGATTGGATTGATGAGAAAATAGAATTCTGGGTCGCGAACAGTGATTCGATTGATGATGAAGAAAGAGAATTCTTGGTTCAGTTCTCCACCTTAACGACAGAAAAAAGGATTGATCAAATTCTATTGAGTCTGACTCATAGTGATCATTTATCAAAGAATGACTCTAGTTATCAAATGATTGAACAACCGGGATCAATTTCCTTACGATACTTAGTTGACATTCATCAAAAGGATCTAATGAATTATGAGTTCAATAGATCCTGTTTAGCAGAAAGACGGATATTCCTTGCTCATTATCAGACAATCACTTATTCACAAACCTCGTGTGGGGCTAATAGTTTTCATTCCCCATCTCCTCATGGAAAACCCTTTTCGCTCCGCTTAGCCCTATCCCCTTCTAGAGGTATTTTAGTGATAGGTTCTATAGGAACTGGACGATCCTGTTTGGTCAAATACCTAGCGACAAACTCCTATGTTCCTTTCATTACGGTATTTCCGAACAAGTTCCTGGATGACAAGCCTAAAGGTTATCTTATTGATGATATCGATATTGATGATAGTGACGATATTGATGATAGTGACGATATTGATGATAGTGATGATGACCTTGATATTGATACGGAGCTGCTAACTATGACGAATGTGCTAACTATGTATATGACGCCGAAAATAGACCGATTTGATATCACCCTTCAATTCGAATTAGCAAAAGCAATGTCTCCTTGCATAATATGGATTCCAAACATTCATGATCTGCATGTGAATGAGTCGAATTACTTATCCCTCGGTCTATTAGAGAACTATCTCTCCAGGGATTGTGAAAGATGTTCCACTGGAAAGATTCTTGTTATTGCTTCGACTCATATTCCCCAAAAAGTGGATCCCGCTCTAATAGCTCCGAATAAATTAAATACATGCATTAAGATACGAAGGCTTCTTCTTCCACAACAACGAAAGCACTTTTTCATTCTTTCATATACTAGGGGATTTCACTTGGAAAAGAAGATGTTCCATACTAACGGATTCGGGTCCATAACCATGGGTTCCAATGCGCGAGATCTTGTAGCACTTATCAATGAGGCCCTATCAATTAGTATTACACAGAAGAAATCCATTCTAGAAACTAATACAATTAGATCAGCTCTTCATAGAAAAACTTGGGATTTTCGATCCCAGATAAGATCGGTTCAGGATCATGGGATCCTTTTCTATCAGATAGGAAGGGCTGTTACACAAAATGTACTTCTAAGTAATTGCCCCATAGATCCTATATCTATCTATATGAAGAAGAAATCATGTAAGGGAGGGGATTCTTATTTGTACAAATGGTACTTCGAACTTGGAACGAGCATGAAGAAATTAACGATACTTCTTTATCTTTTGAGTTGTTCTGCCGGATCGGTCGCTCAAGATCTTTGGTCTTCATCCAGACACGATGAAAAAAATTGGATCACTTCTTATGGATTCGTTGAGAATGATTCTGATCTAGTTCATGGCCTATTACTATTATTACTATTAGAAGTAGAAGGCGCTCTGGCTCTGGCGGGATCCTCACGGACAGAAAAATATTGCAGTCAGTTTGATAATAATCGAGTGACATTACTTCTTCGGTCCGAACCAAGGAATCAGTTAGATATGATGCAAAATGGATCTTGTTCTATCGTTGATCAGAGATTTCTATATGAAAAATACGAATCGGAGTTTGAAGAAGGGGAAGGGGCCCTCGATCCGCAACAGATAGAGGAGGATTTATTCAATCACATAGTTTGGGCTCCTAGAATATGGCGCCCTAATCTATTTGATTGTATCGAAAGGCCCACTGAATTGGGATTTCCCTATTGGACTGGGAGCAAATGGATCATTTATCATAAAGAGGATGAGCTTCAAGAGAATGATTCGGAGTTCTTGCAGAGTGGAACCATGCAGTACCAGACACGAGATAGATCTTCCAAAGAACAAGGCTTTTTTCGAACAAGCCAATTCATTTGGGACCCTGCGGATCCATTCTTTTCCCTATTCAAAGATCAGCCCTCTGTCTCTGTGTTTTCACGTCGAGAATTCTTTGCAGATGAAGAGATGTCAAAGGGGCTTATTGCTTCCCAAACAAATCCTCCTACATCTATATATAAACGCTGGTTCATCAAGAATACGCAAGAAAAGCACTTCGAATTG